TAACTACTCTATGGTTTGGGTCTTTAGCGGGTCTATTGATAGAAATTAATCGTTTATTCCCGGATGCTTTGTCATTCCCTTTTTTCTAGTTATTAATATAATATTAATAATATGCGAAAAAAATGAAGAAAATTTGAGATACAATTCTACGTGACGTGACTAAAACTTAGTCCCCCTTTTTTTTAGTTCTTTAGGATAGGAAGGAAAGAGAAAGAAAAAGTATATTGAACCTCAGCAAAAATCCGGTGGATCTAAGATCCCATTTTGGAGAACAGAAATGGAAAGGGGGTCCAGTCTAAGGTAAAAAAAAAAAAGCTCCACGAAATCATAGCATAAAAAAAAGATACTTAAATGAAATACTGGGATTAGGATAGGAATAATTGATAGTTAGAAAAAAATTGTATTACTTACATTATTACTATATATATAATAATATTCTATTAATATTAATTAGAATTACAACAAAATATTTAGAAATTCCATTTCTAATTAGTAACTTCTATTGATATTGATTTTTTTTCTTTTTTGTTCTTTTCGTCTTCTTAGGTTCGGGTCGAAAACAGAAGAGTTAAGTTGATCAAACAAAAATACAAAGGGGGTTCATGGCTAAGGGTAAAGATATCCGAGTTAGAGTTATTTTGGAATGTACCAGTTGTGTCCAAAATGGTGTCAATAAGGAATCGCCAGGCATTTCTAGATATATTACTCAAAAGAATCGGCACAATACACCCAGTCGATTAGACTTGAGAAAATTTTGTCGATATTGTCACAAGCATACGATTCATGGGGAAATAAAGAAATAAATCGAACGTGTGTTTGATCTTTCAAGGGGGCAGGAAAAGGAAGAACTTAACATATCTTAACATAAACATATATATATATATATAATATACAAATAAAAATATAGAATATACAAAAAAACCTATTTCGGTCGGATCTGAAATGAATAAAGAAAATAAAGAAATAGAATTTTAGAGATAAGGAATAAACCATGGATAAATCCAAGCAACCTTTTCGTAAATCCAAGCGATCTTTTCGTAGGCGTTTTCCCCCAATTGAATCGGGGGATCGAATTGATTATAGAAACATGAGTTTAATTAGTCGATTTATTAGTGAACAAGGAAAAATATTATCTAGACGGGTGAATAGATTGACCTTGAAACAACAACGATTAATTACTATTGCTATAAAACAAGCTCGTATTTTATCTTTGTTACCTTTTCTTAATAATGAAAAACAGTTTGAGAGAGCCGAGTCAATCCCTAGAACTACCGGTCCTAGAACCAGAAACAAATAGATATACTCTTCCATTGATTCAAAACTTCAATCGGAATTCAAGCTCAGATTGATGTTTTGTTCGAAAAGCCTCAAATCCAGATTTTATTGTTGTGTTATAAGAAACAACAAATAGGGAAAGAATAAATCTTTTTTTTTTGAAAGATGTTCGTTCATTTCTACTACTTATCTTATCTGAATTTTTGTTATTCTATCTTCCCGGAGAATGGACTCCGGGGAATGCAATTCGGTTTCAATCATTCCTATATATGACTTTAGAATGTCTTTTATTTCATAATTTGATTGGAAATCATGTAAAGACAATTTTTATTTGATATAGCTATTTGCGCAAGTATTTTACGATTAAGAAGTAATTGCTTCTTGTACAGATTGTGTATTAATCTACTATAACTATAGAATACCCCTTTCTCACGAGCCGCTGCATTTATCCGAGCGATCCACAAACGACGAAAGTCCCTCTTTTGCCTGCCTCTATCTCGATGAGAGGAAACCAAAGCTCTCATTTTCTGTTGAGTAATGGTTCGAGTAAGTCTTGAATGCGCCCCTATAAAGGTTGATGCAAATAAACGAATTTTTGTTCGACGTCTCCGAGCTATATATCCTCGTCTAACTCTGGTCATTGAATCAAATTACACTTTAATGAATGAATAACTAATTGATTTCTCTTCTTTCAGTCATCCTTTTATCCCCCGGTTGATTAATAACAAAACGGATTATTCCGATATATAAAATATAAATTCCAATGGCTTTTGCTACTATGACCTTCCCAACCACTATTTGGAATCCTTACAGGTAAAATACCTAGAAATAAGAAATTATAACGATATTCTATTAAATAAAAGCAAAAAATAGTGGGTTCCATCGTTTCTATAGTGGGTTCCATCGTTTCTATGGTTATTTCATAAACGGTGAGGTCCTCTCTATACACCGGAGCCTCTTCTTTCATTTAATCAAATGTTATTGTAAACTTGTATAGTTCACTCTCTTTGGCTCTACCAATCAATTATACAGTAATAGATCTTTTCACAAAAAAGGCTATCCATACAGTGACGGCATTTAATTATGAAAGTTGGCTAGGTAGCTGACCTTGTTAGTCCGTTCTTTCAAGAAAGGGAGCATAACCTTTTTGCTTCTTGTAGTACTATTTCCTCCGCTTAATGGATAACTATTTGCTACCAATGGGGAATTGCTTTTCATCTCAAATTGAGGTGATTGGATTTGCACCAATGGAAACCATAAATTTAATACACAAAAAATATAGGTATATGATAGATCCTCATCCTCATTTTTAGATAGTAAAAATGGCTTTTTCCACTCTATCTATCCTATTGCTGATTGGTACTGGAAAAATGGTTTCGTTTGTTCGAACTCATGATCTAAACGAGTCGCACATACACCCTAGTACATGTTCCCCGACGCTGAGGACATCCTCGAAGTGCGGGGGATTTCGTGATTTTTCTTATTGGCTGTCTTGTGTTTCTAATAAGTTGTTTAATTGTCGGCATATCATACATATATATAATATAATAGGTTGGTTTAGATCGATCTTAACCTGATGATTGATGATTATGAATTATTTCTATTCAATATCAAATCACGAAAAATTGGAATTCTGATTTGAAACGGAATCATGTATTTACACGAAATCTCCAGTATTTTCATTTTCGACCGCTACAAGATCAACAATACCATGAGCTTGGGCTTCTGTTGCTGACATAAAAACATCCCTTTCCATGTCTTCGGATATAACCCATAAAGGGTTGCCCGTTCTTTGTACATAAACCTTTGTGAGGGTTTCGCGAAGTTTCAGTAGTTCTTCCGCTTCCAGGATAAATTCCCCTGCTTGTGCCTCATAAAAAGAACTAGCAGGTTGGTGAATCATGACCCTGATAATATTGATATAACATCATGCATGAACGGTTCTTCTATCTTGCAGGATTGGGCTAAATTAAGGGATAAAAAAACAAGAAGAAAAAAAACAAATAGAATGGAACAGCCGTACAGGCATCTTTTGTGCATTGCATACGGCTCTGCAATGGCATTTCTTCCTCCCTTCTCTTCAATTTCTATTCTATCGAAGAAAAAAATAGAATCCATCCGATCCAGATCGTTGAATGATCCATTTACCACCCTTCCTTTCGTATTGTAGGAGTCAAAAAATACTATGATGGTTCTGTTGCTTTCTATATTTATCTCGTCTGTGATTTAGCAATCCCAAAGTTTCTTTTTTTTTTCATTTTCGTACTCTTTCTTTCGTAACGTAACTATCATAAAGATAAAGAGACTTCTGGTGTGGAAGAAAAAGGGTTTGTGACGCTGAAATGTACTCCTGACACATAAGAATCAAATCGGAATAACCTTTGTTTCATACTACTATCTCGATACAAAATCTCATGTTAGGAAAAACAATACTAGTTTGTTCATATCGAACTCGAAGTGCCATGCTATTATTACCTATTTTTCATATTATTAACATTCGATATGGCGAAGGCATAGTCTTCTTCTTTTTTTTTCAAATAAAAACTCATTGGCGCCAAGCGTGAGGGAATGCTAGACGTTTGGTAATTTCTCCTCCGACCAGAATGAAAGATCCCATTGAAGCGGCTAATCCCATGCAAATTGTATGCACATCGGGCGAAACAAATTGCATAGTATCATAAATGGCTATTCCTGGTATTACCCATCCGCCGGGAGAGTTTATAAACAAATAAAGATCCCTAGTATCATCTTCTATACTGAGATATACCATGAGACCAACAAGTTGATTTGAGATCTCACTATCAACTTGTTGGCCTAAAAAAAGTAATCTTTCTCGATAAAGTCGGTTGATTAGGACAAAATTGTATCCCCTTTGAACCGTACGCGCATCTTTGGATGCATACGGTTCAAAAAAATTGTGAAAAAAGAACCAATGTGTCGATTCCAATCCTATCTCTTTTTTTTGTAACAGATTTCCGTTTTTCTAATGAAAATAAAGGGGTTTTTCTTCTATTTTTCAAAAAAAAAACATAAGTTTTGGCTCCCTTCCATATCCCTAAAAAAAAAGAATTTACTGAACTTCATTTTTTGTATTAACCTTTCATTGATGTATTGTTTCGTCGAGATTCAAATCACGATGTCATTTTCTTGTTCCTGAATGGGTCCTTTCAATTCTTTTAGGTTCATGTTCTACTCCGGGGAAAGATCTATCCGAATTCTATTTGCACATATAGGACAAATAATTTCAGTACCATTTCTTTTTGCTACGACTTTTAAAATTCGTTTTATGCCTCTCCCAAACTATTCGATGTATTCATCATATTGGTTGGCATGTCAGTTTGAGATCACTCCTATAATTGAATTTAATATTACGAATCGTCTATGCTACAAGCGGTAATTGTAAATATATTACTATTACCAATTTGTTTGGTATTTTCTGAACGGAGCCTGGATATTTTATTTTTTTAGTCCAAGTCAACCATAAATTCTTCTAATTGATAATATTGATCCTCAATGGAAATTGATCCAATTTCACTGCACGCTCCGAATGATTGAAGAACCAATCAATACAATATTTCTTGGGCGAAACAGAGGATATCTCGATCGGGGGAGAAAACGGGTAAATCCCATATGACCCAATATGTCTGACAAGTCGCACTATACGTCAACCCAAACTGCATCTTCCTCTCCAGGATTCCGAAAAGGTACTTTTGGAACACCAATGGGCATTAAATTAAAGAAAAAAATTAAGTACTATACTTCACTTTAATATGGAAACGTAAGAATGAGTTTATTGTCTTCATCATTTTTTTCTGTTTATTCTACTAGTTTATACATAAATGGGAAGGTTTTTAGAGAAAGAGAGAATGAATAAATACAAATTTTAATGAAGGGATCAATCGTTCTAATAATAAACAAGTATCCATCCATTCGTTCCCACAAAATGGGACCGATGCTCCCATTGCGTATTGGTACTTATCGGGTATAGAATAGATCTGCTTCTCTTTGTTCTTACGAACAGAATTTTTCCGTTATTTTAAACGGAATAGAATAAATAGTAACCTTTTCTCATACAGAATCCGCTCAAAAGTACATAGTATATTCCAATGCGATAAAGTTACATAGTGTCTATTTTTCTTTGATAAAGGGGTATTTCCATGGGTTTGCCTTGGTATCGTGTTCATACTGTCGTATTGAATGATCCCGGTCGATTGCTTTCTGTCCATATAATGCATACGGCTCTAGTTTCTGGTTGGGCCGGTTCTATGGCTCTATACGAATTAGCGGTTTTTGATCCCTCTGACCCCGTTCTTGATCCAATGTGGAGACAAGGTATGTTCGTTCTACCCTTCATGACTCGTTTAGGAATAACCAATTCGTGGGGTGGTTGGAGTATTTCAGGAGGAACTGTAACGAATTCAGGTATTTGGAGTTATGAAGGCGTAGCAGGTGCACATATTGTGTTTTCTGGCTTGTGCTTTTTGGCGGCCATATGGCATTGGGTGTATTGGGACCTAGAAATATTCTGTGATGAACGTACGGGAAAACCCTCTTTGGATTTGCCCAAGATCTTTGGAATTCATTTATTTCTCTCAGGGGTGGCTTGCTTTGGCTTTGGCGCATTTCATGTAACAGGTTTATATGGTCCTGGAATATGGGTGTCCGATCCTTATGGACTAACTGGAAAAGTACAATCTGTAAGCCCAGCGTGGGGCGCGGAAGGTTTTGATCCTTTTATTCCGGGAGGAATCGCTTCTCATCATATTGCAGCGGGTACACTGGGCATATTAGCGGGCCTATTCCATCTTAGTGTCCGTCCGCCTCAACGTCTATACAAAGGATTACGTATGGGCAATATTGAAACTGTACTTTCTAGTAGTATCGCTGCTGTTTTTTTTGCAGCTTTTGTTGTTGCTGGAACTATGTGGTATGGTTCAGCAACTACCCCAATCGAGTTATTTGGTCCCACTCGTTATCAGTGGGATCAGGGATACTTCCAGCAAGAAATATATCGAAGAGTTGGTGCCGGACTAGCCGAAAATCTGAGTTTATCGGAAGCTTGGTCTAAAATTCCCGAAAAATTAGCTTTTTATGATTACATTGGTAATAATCCGGCAAAGGGGGGATTATTCAGAGCGGGTTCAATGGACAGTGGGGATGGAATAGCTGTTGGATGGTTAGGCCACCCCGTCTTTAGAGATAAAGAAGGGCGCGAGCTTTTTGTACGTCGTATGCCTACTTTTTTTGAAACATTCCCGGTAGTTTTGGTAGATGGAGACGGAATTGTGAGGGCAGATGTTCCTTTTCGAAGGGCAGAATCAAAGTATAGTGTTGAACAAGTAGGTGTAACTGTTGAGTTCTATGGTGGGGAACTCAATGGAGTCAGTTATAGTGATCCTGCTACTGTAAAAAAATATGCTAGACGTGCACAATTAGGTGAAATTTTTGAATTAGACCGGGCTACTTTGAAATCCGATGGTGTTTTTCGTAGTAGTCCAAGGGGTTGGTTCACTTTTGGGCATGCTTCGTTTGCTTTGCTCTTTTTTTTCGGACACATTTGGCATGGCGCTAGAACCTTGTTCAGAGATGTTTTTGCTGGTATTGATCCGGATTTGGATGCTCAAGTGGAATTTGGAGCATTCCAAAAACTTGGAGACCCAACTACAAGGAGACAAGCAGTTTGATACAAGATTGCTCTGGTATCTTTCGCTTCTATTTTTTTTATTTGAATAGGGTACTCGAGAAATATTGACTTGAATCACCTTCTTTTCTTTGATTCTTTCCCTTTTTTATATGGTATGGTAAACGACCTCACTCAAACGAATAGGTGTGAAAGCTATAATTGTAAACCACGATCGAATCTATGGAAGCATTGGTTTATACCTTCCTTTTAGTCTCGACTTTAGGGATAATTTTTTTCGCTATCTTTTTTCGAGAACCACCTAAGGTTCCGACTAAAAAATGAAATGATTTTTCATTATATCAACTGAAGTAATGAGCCTCCCATATCGGGCGGCTCATTACTTCAACTAGTCTAGTCCCCGTGTTCTTCGAATGGATCTCTTAATTGTTGAGAGGGTTGCCCAAAAGCGGTATATAAGGCGTACCCCGTAAAGCTTACAAGTAAACCAGATATGAAGATGGCGACTAGGGTTGCTGTTTCCATTTTTAGATAATTTCAAGATCACAACGGATCTACGATAAGATAGTTTATTTACAACTACA